GATTGATCTAAGATTTAGATTCATATTAAAAATATGAATGGAAAGAGAACATAATAGAAAAATATGGGACAAAAAATAAATCCACTTGGTTTCAGACTTGGTACAACCCAAAGTCATCGTTCCTTTTGGTTCGCACAAACAAAAAATTATTCCGTGGGTTTACAGGAAGATGAAAAAATACGGAATTGTATCAAGAACTATGTACAAAAGAATAGGAGAATATCCTCGGGTTTCGAAGGAATCGCACGTATAGGAATTCAAAAAAGAATCGATTTGATCCAGGTCATAATCCATATTGGATTCCCAAATTTATTAATAGAGGGCCAAACACGAGGAATAGAAGAATTACAGATGAATGTACAAAAGGAACTTCATTCTGTGAACCGGAGACTCAACATTGCTATCACAAGAATTGAAAAACCTTATGGACAACCAAATATTCTTGCAGAATATATAGCTTTACAGTTAAAAAATAGAGTTTCGTTTCGAAAGTCAATGAAAAAAGCTATTGAATTAACTGAACAAACAGATACAAAAGGAATTCAAGTACAAATCGCAGGGCGTATCGACGGAAAAGAAATTGCACGTGTCGAATGGATCAGAGAAGGTGGGGTTCCCCTACAAACAATTCGCGCTAAAATTGATCATTGTTCCTATACAACTCGAACTATTTATGGAGTATTAGGCATCAAAATTTGGATATTTGTAAACGAGTTTGGATATTTGTAAACGAGAAATAATAGAACTTCATTTGTTTTGCCATTCTGTCCAGTGATAGAACAAAAAATTACAAACTGTTTCATTCTTTTTCTGTTAAATCAAACAAAAATGAACAATTCTAATTCTATAAGGTTGAATAAAAATTCGATTGACCATTTAGTATAATTGCTATGCTTAGTGTGTGACTCGTTAGTTTTTTCTTTAGAGTTTAGGGTTGAGATAAAAAAAAAAATAGACTAACCCCTACTATGAACTTAGTAACCATATAAAAAAATAACCAACTTATTGCTTCGTATTGTCAAGATCCCAAGAAACAGTCACTATATGGGTGGATCGATCATATAGTTGTAGCAACTGAAATTTTTTCCATAAAAAAGAAATCTGATTATGGGGTTGTGAAGCAAAAATAAAGGGATGTGGATAAATGGAAGGATGATAGAAAGAGAGAACAAAAATATCAATGATATATGATTCCAATATAATATGTATGGTCTATGAATCACCTCATAAAAGGCAGTGTGATAAAGCATTAATACTGATATAATCAATACTTATATAAATATATAAATGAAATATAAATTAAATAAAAAAAAAATAATTAAAGAATAAAGAGCCTCGGGTTAATAAAAACTGAGGAGATTGACTCGGGAACGAATTTTGCCGGAAGCTCCATTGCAGAGTTCAGGCCTAACCATTAATGGAGAAGCTATGGGAACGACGAAACCTGTGACTGCATAGGATTATATTGAAAACGAATCCTAATAATTCATTGGGTGGGATGGCGGAACGAACCAAGAAAAAATTGATTTATTCTGAGAGGTGTCATGAATTGACCCTACGAATGAAAGAGTCAATATTCGCCCGCGAAACCCTTATTTATTGGTTTACAATTTTTGGCGCGATTCGATAGAGGTAAAGGATTCATTATATTATAGGTTACATTCTAAAAAAAGAAGCATTTTTTATATTTTCTATATCTAATAATATACACATCCAGCTGTATATTTTGTATATACATCCCCCTTTGTAACAAATTAAATATCAATAAATGCTATTCATTACTTAGAATTACTTATATTATTTATTATTTTTATTATATTTATTATAATAATAATAAATTTATTATTATATTTATAATAATAAATTTAATAAAAATAATTATACATGTGTATCTGTAATATTATTGAATCGTTTCATTCGCGAGGAGCTGGATGAGAAGAAACTCTCACGTCCGGTTCTGCAATAGAGATGGAATTAATAAACAACCATCAACTATAACCCCAAAAGAACCAGATTTCGTAAACAACATAGAGGAAGAATGAAGGGAATATCTTGTCGAGGCAATCATATTTGTTTCGGCGGATACGCTCTTCAGGCACTTGAACCCGCTTGGATCACAGCTAGACAGATAGAAGCGGGGCGGAGAGCAATGACACGATATGCGCGTCGTGGTGGAAAAATATGGGTACGTATATTTCCCGACAAACCTGTTACAGTAAGACCTACCGAAACACGTATGGGTTCGGGAAAGGGATCCCCCGAATATTGGGTATCTGTTGTTAAACCGGGTCGAATACTTTATGAAATGGGCGGAGTATCAGAAACTGTAGCCAGAGCAGCTATTGAAATAGCTGCGTGCAAAATGCCTATACGAACTCAATTTGTTATTTCACGATAGGGATGTAGAACTAAACAAAAGGGATATTGAGGATGAAAAAACAACCGCAGGTTTTTTTTTTCTTGACGGACAATATTTCTTTTTTTCCTTCATCCTTTGCATTGAAATAACAGATTCAAATAAAAAAATATATGATTCAACCTCAGACCCTTTTGAATGTAGCGGATAACAGCGGAGCTCGAGAATTGATGTGTATTCGAATCATAGGAGCTGGTAATCACCGATATGCTCATATCGGTGACGTTATTGTTGCTGTAATCAAAGAAGCAGTGCCAAATATGCCTCTAGAAAGATCAGAAGTCATTAGAGCTGTAATTGTACGTACATGTAAAGAACTCAAACGTGACAACGGTATGATAATACGATATGATGACAATGCAGCGGTCGTCATTGATCAAGAAGGAAATCCAAAAGGAACTCGAGTTTTTGGTGCGATCGCTCGGGAATTGAGACAGTTGAATTTTACTAAAATAGTTTCATTAGCTCCCGAGGTATTATAAATACTAGTAGATGACACTATGATATAGTAGGCTATCTGAAATAGATCAAATTAATAGATTGTGTCTCACGCATATACTTTTAAAAATTTAATAATGAAAAAAAAAACAAAGAAAAAAGGAAACATGTTGATTATATCAAAATTAGGAGGCACAAAAAATTATAGTTCGTTATGGGTAGGGACACTATTGCCGATATAATAACTTCTATAAGAAATGCTGACATGAATAAAAAAGGAACGGTTCGAATAGCATCTACTAATATCACCGAAAACATTGTTAAAATACTTCTACGAGAAGGTTTTATTGAAAATGTTCGGAAACATCAGGAAAATAAAAAATATTTCTTGGTTTCAACCCTGCGACATAGAAAGACTAGGAAAGGAATATATAGAACCGTTTTAAAGTGTATCAGCCGACCCGGTTTACGAATTTATTCCAACTATCAACGAATTCCTAAGATTTTAGGTGGAATGGGAATTGTAATTCTTTCTACTTCTCGAGGTATAATGACAGATCGAGAAGCTCGACTAGAAAGAATTGGAGGAGAAATTTTGTGTTATATATGGTGATCCTCCTCCTCTGGTATCCTAATTTTATCTCTAACTTCCCATTTGTGAAATAGAGAGGAAAAGTGAGTTATATACCTCTTCCTTCATTAGTTGATACTTCAAGGGAGTTACCTGGAATGAAAGAACAAAAATTGATTCATGAAGGTTTAATTACTGAATCACTTCCCAACGGTATGTTCCGGGTCCGTTTAGATAATGAAGATCTAATTCTAGGTTATGCTTCAGGGAGGATCCGGCGCAGTTTTATACGGATACTACCAGGAGATAGAGTAAAAATTGAAGTAAGTCGTTATGATTCAACCAGAGGACGTATAATTTATAGACTTCGCAACAAAGATTCGAACGATTAGGTTATTTTTTAAACATTCCTTTCATGGGGACACAATTCGAAGTAAAAAAAAAATATTCAAGAAACCTATTTTCCTCAAAAGAGTAGATTCAGAATTAAGGTAAGGAATAAGAAATATGAAAATAAGAACTTCTGTTCGTAAAATTTGTGAAAAATGTCGACTGATCCGTAGGCGCGGACGAATTATAGTGATTTGTTCCAATCCGAGACATAAACAGAGACAAGGATAATCTTTCTAAAACTAAAAAAGAACTTTATTTTCTAAAGAGGAGGACCCATGTAAGAATAAAAGATCTGTTTTAACATGAAATGGATATCTCCGTATCTTTTCTTTCTGTATATTTCTGACTCATATTTATGAGATGAGAAAATATGACAAAAACTATACCAAGAATTGGTTCACGTAGGAATGGACGTATTGGTTCACGTAAGAATGGACGTAGAATACCAAAAGGAGTTATTCATGTTCAAGCGAGTTTCAACAATACCATTGTAACTGTTACAGATGTACGAGGTCGGGTGCTTTCTTGGGCCTCCGCGGGTACTTCTGGATTCAAAGGCACAAGAAGAGGTACACCCTATGCTGCTCAAGCCACAGTGGTAAATGCTATTCATACAGTAGTAGATCAGGGTATGCAACGGGCAGAAGTTATGATAAAAGGCCCTGGTCTCGGAAGAGATGCAGCATTACGAGCCATTCGTAGAAGTGGTATACTATTAAGTTTAGTACGTGATGTAACACCTATGCCACATAATGGGTGTCGACCTCCTAAAAAAAGACGTGTGTAGAAATAAGAATTAAACAGATTTCAAGAGAAATAAATGATTCAATGATCTGATCAAATATTATAATAATACTTATTATAGTTATAGTTATAGTATGGTTCGAGAGGAAGTAGTAGGATCCACTCGAACACTACGGTGGAAATGTGTTGAATCAAGAGTAGACAGTAAGCGTCTTTATTATGGTCGTTTCATTCTGTCCCCGCTTATGAAAGGTCAAGCCGATACCATAGGTATTGCCATGCGAAGGGCTTTATTTGGAGAAATAGAAGGAACATGTATCACACGTGCAAAATCTGAGAAAGTAGCACATGAATATTCTACGATAGTAGGTATTGAAGAATCAGTACATGAAATTTTACTAAATTTGAAAGAAATTATATTGATAAGTAATCTGTATG